CGGCTCGATTGAACCAAGCCTCCGCAATTTCAGAATCTCCCTGCCGAATGGCCTGTTCTCCTCGGTCAGAATAGGCGAGAAAATTCCTTCCATTAGAACCGTACTTGAGAGTTTCCTACCTCATACGGCTCAGCAGTCAATTCTTTTGGTGTCCCATTTTTTTCTCGAGTTAACCAAAAAAGGTTAATTCGATGAGTTTCAAACTTTCATTTTGATTAATAAAAACAATCCGTTTTATCTTTTCTCCCACCTTCAGAAGAATAAAGTGTAGGCATTCTACTATCGTTATAATTTTCTGAAAGGTAACTATCTCGGTTTTATCTATATATAGAATCTTTGAAAAAGACCTTCCCTCATAAGAAAGACTTACTATCTTTGGGATCTGATACTACACCGCTGCTCAATACTTTAGGGGATCGACTCTGTTACATAAGTTGATTCCTAACTTATGTCTCATATCTCATATTATGAGATAAGTAAGCAGTTCTTATTGTATCGGCCAAAAATAGCGCTAATTGATCTTTACGATGCTTCCTCTATCAATTAGATCTGTTATCCATAGAAGCAAGTATCTAGGCATATTTTTTTTTCATATTTTTACTTCTATGAAGTTACTTTATTTGCTACAGCTGATAAAAATCGTTGTTTTGGACGATGCATATGTAGAAAGCCTATTTCTAGTGAATTTCTAGTAAATTTTGGTCTTTTTTTTTTTTCTTTCTATAGTGGAGATAGTCGCACGTAATGACAGATCACGGCCATATTATTTAAAGCTTGTGGTAAGAAAGGGTTTCGTTCTAGTGCCCGAAAATAATATTCCAAAGCTTTTGTGTGTTCTCCGTTACTTGTGTGAATAAGACCTATATTATAGAGTATATAACTTCGATCATAGGGATCAATTTCTAACCGCATAGCTTCGTAATAATTCTGTAAAGCTTCTGCATAATTTCCTTCGGATTGAGCAGACATTCGTTACGGTCGTCATTCAATTCAAAGAATCTCCGTTCCAGAACCGTACGTGAGATTTTCATCTCATACGGCTCCTCCCTTATGTGCATAATGAAAATAATACATAGAATAAAATAAGGAGTAAAATATTCTCATTATGAACTGAGCGGGGCTAGTGTTTTTACAAGAAATCTCTAGCCAACCTTTCTGCAAAAGATCTTTTCTTAACATCAAGCATGCTGATACTAGATAAAAATATTAAGTTAACTCCAACAATTTCTTTGTCCTCAATCTTTCTTAATCTCTAGGAATTAGTCACTTCAACAGTCTTCGATGGTTATACGGGTATCCAAAGTACGAACGAGATGGATGTTTGTTGTCCCAACCATTCTTCTTAGTTCCGATCCCCAAAAAGAAAAAAGGAGATAATTTCTAACAAAGTTTTCATGTTGTTGATTCCTAGGCGTAGTGCTTCTTCCTCTATGCCGACTATAGGTACTAGTGGGGTAGGGTTAACCTGCAATACGCAACCCCATAGACCTTAGTGTAACCTTTCGTTCAATGCTAGAATTGGCAATTGAAGCATCTGAGGCTGCATTAATCGGGGATACCCGACAGAAGGAATTGTTTTATTTAGAAACTTCACCTTCAACAAGCGTAGAGTCGAGTTCTTTCAAATCTTTCTATCCCGACTAATGTGTCTTTCTCCTAAGACTTGAAGCGATAAATAAAAATCAAACCACACCATCTCTGTAATAAGTAAATGCCTCCTTTTCTCCTGAAGTTGTCGGAATTATTTGTAATAAGATATTGGCTACAATTGAAAAGGTCTTATCAATAAAATTTCCAGTTATCCGGGATCTAGGCATAGGTAGCAATCCATTTTTTAATGTCTTTTAATTACCTCTCATGAGAAAACGATCCCACAAAAAAGTAGTTCTACAGTACAAAATAACATAAAAACAGACTGAATTAAAAAAAAAGATAGACTGAGCATTTGAAACGTTCCAATCCAATGATTTAAACCGATATAAATAATATAAATAGCAAAAAAGAACGTAAGGGCCTGGCCTGTTTTACAAACACAAATATCTATCGATCGTTATTGTTTTTAATCTTTATTTAACTTTAACAAAGAGTTTGGCATACAAAAAAAAATATCTTTATCCCCCAATTTCGAAGGAAAGTTCTTTATTTGAATTGAATTTGATTCAAAATTTTCTTTTTTTCTTTTTTTTTATAGTTCGAATTGATTGTACATACCATATTTACTCAACAATCTAATACGAATGATTCGCGATTCACTCAGTTTCTGGGACATAATCATTATGTAGGAGAGATGGCCGAGTGGTTCAAGGCGTAGCATTGGAACTGCTATGTAGGCTTTTGTTTACCGAGGGTTCGAATCCCTCTCTTTCCGTACCTTCACTTAATTTATCAATATTATACTGATCGCAATGTATCAAATCCCATAACCACATAACAATGGATACCTTTATTCCAACAGTTAGACCTTTCCTTTATATAGATTCTCTATTCCTAATTTCTGCGT